AGAAAGCAGCAAGCTGCAAGCACCTACTCCTATCAAACTGAAAAGCAGTGATACAGGAAGCAGTTTCCAGTGGAACTATTGACCGAAGAGCCTTACTACCAGAGCTAGTAAGCTAGCGGAAGAGCTCAACTCCTACTATAAGCTGATGAAGAGCTACTATCACCAAGAGAGGGATTACACCCTTTTCCGACAGACTGCTCGAATGGACAGACTCATTAAGAGAAGTGCGACCTCAGCACCGCATCTATCGACCGGGCTAACTGCCCCCCGTTGACTCCCGTTTCCCGATATACTTATTTTGTTTTGCATGGGCCTATTCCTATCTATAAGTGGAATTACCTTTCTAGGCCTAAAAGAAGGTCCTTTTATGGAGGGTTCATGTCCCTATAGTGACCTATTCCCTTTTTCTTGGGTTTCACACTAAGACTAATGAGCTCTAAAATGATGCTTGGGGATTGCTTCTGCCCGTACTGTGCTTCCAACTACCGCCCACTACATCAGTATAGTTTAAAAGCAGCAGCTAGCTTTATTGACTCAACCAGAGGGGCGAAGCGAAAGCGAGGTACGTGCCGATTTCCTATTAGCTTGTGTAACTCATGTCACCTAACGAATCAATTAGCTGTACTGATGAGCTAGTTTGCTATATTTCTTGTGTCTACATGGTTGATTGGCCGGCTTCCCCACTACTTGTATTGATTTTTTTTTCTCTCTGCATGCTGTGTACCGCGTGCTGGCTTCCCCATGTTCTTATGGAATTATTGTAATAATTGGCTTACCGGTGGATGTCCCTATCTCTATGTGCCTGGCTCCCCGACTACCATGTATTATTAAAAAGAGGGAAGCGAAAGCGCCTAACTCAACCGCCGACCCTGTTCTGCCTACTACTCCAGTTGGCTATTTCAAATCATCATTCACCAGAAATCCTCACCTCCTGCACGTACTTACAAATCCATTTCCCTCCCCACCTACTTCATGGTGGCTACCATACCATCTCCCACTTATGCTATAGTTATAGAGCTACTATATTGGATATAGGGTGAATTTCCCTCTAATACCGGATGATCATAATCTCGTGTAAACTCGGCTCATAAATGTGCAATTCATCAAAGTTATTCCAGGGCATGAACGGGACCGATGCCACTCCCACTTGAAGTAAGGAATGAGCGTGGTGTGGGGTATATTACATACAAGAAAAGGAATTCTTTTTCGATGTTATTAGTAAAATGGACCATTTTCTAGAAAAAAAGACATAAACTCCGTAAATTTCAATGCAGTTCTGTGACATATTAGCTAACAAGGGAAGATCAGAGAGATTGAACAAGCGATTGAAGAGTGAACTTCAGACCGATAGATAACAGTACAGCTATAACAAGGCAACGGAGAGATTCGATTCGCTAAACAGCAGATCGATATCCCTTTGCCTTATTGAGCCTGAATTTGAGCATGTTAAGGAAGCCTATAGGTAGGAAGCCCTATTCGATTGCTTTAACACGGCTTTTGCTTAAACAAATAGGCCTACGAGATGAAATAACAGAAGGAGCAACTAGAACTAGAGGAATGCTGCTTACCGAAGGACCTATCGCCAGCCCTATGATTCCTTTTCCCTACACCCCCCTTGTGGCACACCCTTTTCCATAGACCGAGAAAGGAAAGACAGCACGCCGATAGAGCTGCTAACAAGGGCAGGAAAGAAAGTCATTCATTCGTAGACCGATTGCCCTATCTCAACAAGGGCCAGTTACAGGGCCGAAGACAGGGCAAGAAGAGAGAGATCTCATTTCAAAGAAGATCGATTCACCAAAGCGATTGATCCAGAAGAGCGACTGGAAGATCTATTTCAAGAGAGATTCGCGCTTGGACCAGACCAGCTAACAACTAGCGGAGAGAGAGATTGACTCATAACGGAAGAGCTACTGCTACTAGAAGAAGAGCTAGCCATAACGGAAGGAGACGCATTCAAAAACTAGAGAAAGGCTAGGGGCAGGGACTAAGACTAAAGCAAGGGACCTTTACCAGTTCCACATTCCGGATTAGTGATAGAGGTTGGACAGAGAGCTGACAGCCGATGCCCTATAGCGATAAAGACAGAAGTACTTTGAAGCAAGGGATTTGACAGATTCTCGATTCCAGGGCAGGTAGCTTCTTTAAAGCTATAGCCTTTCCGGAAGACTTTATTGAATTCAAATCTATATATTTCCATTAAGGGAATTGGTATTCGTTCGTGTACTGATTGATTGAGCTCAAAGGCGGGAAAGGAAGTGGAAAGAACTCCACCGAATTTCTTGCTTTACTGATTGCGTCTATTAAAGTCATTCCATCTGTAGGCTTAAAAGAAAGCATTTCTATATCATGTTTAGTGCATGATAAAGACAAGGTAATTTGCTAGCTTTCAAAAGTCTTTTGACTACATATAAATGCCCGTAGAAAGACTAATTCCAGCTCGACCGGGAAGAGCGATTGAAGAAATGACAGCTGGTTTACCAATGCCCCTATCTGCATCCGCCGACCTATCACTTTGCTTTATGGCATATGTTCCTTAGCTTGCTTGCATCTTCACTGATTGCGCCTTCTCTAATGCCCCAACCTTCTATAAGGCCACTCCTCCTTTCTTTCTTTCCTTTCTCAAGGATTCCTCGCTTGAATCCTTACCTCAGGCTCCTTTCAATTAAGTAAGGGAGTAGCGTATCATATAGGGGACATCTTTAGTCTATCCCCAAATAGACTAGCCAATTGTTAGAGCAAGCATTCGGTAGGCGCTTTATGCTATCATAGGCGGGTGCAATCAGTCAATACGTTAAACGATTTTTTTTTTGAATATATCCCCCTTGATGCGCGAGGGGCTCTCGGAAAGAAGGGGCAAAGCAAAAGCAAGAGGAGGTCGTAGATACTATACCTGGAAGAAGTCTCTCTCGTAGGGCATTTATCTGTAGTAACAAGCCTGTGAAAGCAATATCTTCTAGGCTTATAAAGAGCTTTCAAACCCGCCTAGGTGGAACTGGTAGGTAGCTGGCAGCAATTTCTCCCTTCTTCGCTACGGCCCCCTATAGGATAATTGTTGGAGGGTTCCCGGCCCTCGGTAGACCAAGTGAGCTTTCCTGGTTTTCCGTCTGCTTCTAACCCTACAGGTGTTCTAACTTGAGTTTGGTATATTTAGTGTTTCGTCTAGTTCGAAGCATTCCTGGTGAGCTTGAGATGTCGATATTGGTTGGGCATTATAGCGATCAGAGTGGGGAGAATAGGCCGAATATTAGGTACGCGGAAGGGGACCTTGCTAGTGAAAAGAAGGGCAAGCAAGGGAAGTGCGAGCTAACTAATGGCAAGGGCCGGAGATAGAGAGTGATTCAGGGAATTGCATTCATTAAGGAAGCAAACAAGCATCGATCTATTGTTGGATGGGATTCGCCCTATCCACCAAGCGTTAACTGCTACACGAGAGTACAGCTAACCTAAGCGGGAAGAGCATATTGAATTAACAGACGGAAATCAAACTATTCCATTTGAAAAATAAGGGATATGCACAGGAATGCTAGACTCAACTCATTTTGCCTCCCGTTTTGTTTTCTTCACTTGAGGAGAGTCCCTAGCGTACTAGACTTTGAAAAAGGGAATGTTACCGATACTTGAAAGACTCATCCTCTGGCAAAAGCTTGACTTTCTTACTTCAATCGCCTATTCTACCGTATTGCCTGTGCCAGTTTGCGCCTGCCACTCGTACTGAACTAGCCAAAGAAGCAAGAGAAACTGAAAGCGATTTACTTCTTGCCTTAGCTTCTATAAAAGTAAACAACTAAGCCTTTACTCTGGAATTCCACTTTAGAAAAGTCAAATAAAGTGATTCGTAAAGAAGTTCATTTAGTATGAGAAGTAGGTTTATCCATTGAAGTTGAAGTCGTTAATTTCAGTAGTTGAAGTACTTCTTGAAGTTGAAGTACTTAGTTTACCGATTGAAGTTGAGGTAGGAAGTTCATCGCTCTCCCCCCATGACTCTAGTCTGTCGGAAACTGTATCGGTATCAACTGCAACTGTCGTAATTGGTCGAGCTGGCATCGGTCGATAGGTAGGCGCAATCACTTGCTTGTTCGATAGCGATGCCTTGAATTCAATAGTGTGATCCCCGGCCATCTCTCCCTTGCAATTGGGAATCGGGTAAGGCGAATCGATCTTCTAGGCGGATATACCATAGGGAAATAAACGTACAATAGGATAGGAATGGTAGCGAAAGTGAATGAGGAAAGCTGGCATGACTGTCTGCAAGATCTTTCTAGGCTTAAGCATAAGCGGTAAGAAGCAAAAAAAAGCAGTAGCAGTACGCTAATAAAATAAGCCAGTTGTTGAAGTATGAGTGAAGTTCCTGTTCTGTATCGGGAAACTCTAGCAATCGGGAGTAAGAGGGAATAAGGAATCTCTTTGATGGTAAGAGTCGCAAGTACAGGGGGGAAGGTGGAAAGGGGGTTATGGATCAAATGAAAGACATATAGTGCGATTACTGTATAGGTTAGAGTATCCCCCTGGAAGAGCTCAGCTAGTCTACTAACTTATTTTATTAGCGTAGAGTAAAGAACTATATAAGACTATTCCCCAATAGAGTACCCTATTCTTATGAGAAAGCATTTCGAAATCGGTACACATACGAATAGCGGTTTAGAATGAATTGCTTTTCTCGCTTTAATCGGGAAACTGTAACGGATCTGTACTGTGAAAGATCTGTCTGATAGTCAACCTGGAGTTTCGTCGATCTATTGGCACTTATCTGTAGAAAGAAAGCTTGTTAAAGAGAGAAGATAAGGAAGGAATAGATAGCTCTAACAAGTCTCGATAAGAAAGCTTAATCAAGCCTTCCGCGATATCTGTAGTTCATTTCAGTTTCAGTAGTTGAAGTATTCAATGCGATATCTGTAGTTTAGCGAGTTCTGTATTTCAGTATTAGGTAAGCGAGTTCTGTTGTCAACTGTATCAGTAGTGAATCGATTGAAGTATTGAAGCAGTATTATTGCCCTTGTTAGCAGCGAATCTGGAATCGGAACTATTTAAAGGAATTAAAGATGCAATCGGTCATCGGTCGTGTCTCGTACTGTATCGGTCTCAACTGTCTCAATCGCTAGCTTTTCTCTTCTGTCTTCTATAGGGAGAGACTATATGGTACTTCTTAGAGTTCGAGTTGGATTGATTCATAGAACCGGGGGAACCAACATCAAAGAATCTCGCTTTTAGGAAAGGCTCTTCTTCGAGTTCGAGCGTTAATGCTTGGACAGCTTGCCTAACAGTTCCAACTTTCAGGTTCCATTGTTCTATTGCATATCCTCATTCGGGCATACTTTCAACGCTCGAACTCTTGCTGGAGTCCGAGCTCAAAGGTATCGACTTTCAGGAGCACCCTTCCTAATAAGTAGAAGAAGTTAGAAAGGAAGGAATACATATTCAAAAGAAAGACAATCGGGATTACCTGCTTTGCTTATAGTAGGGGGATGACGCTATCCTGTCTCTTTTGGGAGCCAAGACACCGACCTCCCTCCGAGCTTGGGTACGTTCGTTTCCTTGCAGAAGCGGCTCCGAACTAGTAGGCATATAGAAAGAGGCAATTCCTATTATTATAATTAATAAGGGCGCGCCTTCTGATCTACGACCAGCACAGAACTTACCGAAGATGTTGCAAAAACACAAGTGACGTCAGGTAAATGAGAGAGGAAGGAAGGAAAGCTACATACAAGGCGTAAGGCGATCGGCTTGGCTTAGAAAAATTCCCTCTTTCGCTTGCTTCTAGTTCAAGCCATAGATCAGAGTTGCCGTACTTCCGGGAGCTGGTCTAGTTCCGGTAGGTTCGTGAGGAAAGGGAAAGTTTGAAACTGAAACTGCCTTTATACATGTAAAAAAAATGATCCTATAGGGGGCCGTTAGTCAAAGTAAAGTTCCTTCTGTTAGAACGAATACCGCGGTTACAGTAGATAGCGTGCGGGAAGGCGCTAGGTCTGGAATAAGTCTTGTTTCAGGAGCGAGGAAAGTCGAGTGGTGAAAGTCCAGTAGTTCGGGTTAGGCTTCGGCACTTTGGAAATCAAAGTCCTTTCCGGGAAAGCGGATCACGAAGAAAGTGTTTTTCTCCGTGCTCGTCAGGTGCTAGCGGAAAAATATCGTGAATTCGATTTGCTGCGATTTCTCTGGACAGAAAGAGGCCATACAATCTACTTTCGATATCGATCACAGAAGATAGAGTAGCCCTTACCGCTACGAGCCAATATGCCAATATAGAGTAGACTACAATAGAAGAGCAATTGCAGGAGTAGGCCTAATACATATATTATTATAGCCTCTCAGGTCTTAAAGGCAAATTAAAGCGTCTTTACTACTTTAGCCAAATCATACTTACTTTACTTCGCTCTTCGCTTTTCTTTCAGAAGGAAGACAAGATGAACTTCACTATTGCATGCATAAAGAAAGGCTACTACCCCGGTTATCAAATCAGACTGCTTTAGGACTCTCACTTTTGCCTGAAGCCTGGAGATCGGTGCTTGGTGAAAGCTTTCTAAGCGAGGCATAATGTCATAATGAAATGAACATATAAAGGATCAGTGCAATTTCAAGTGCAAAAGTTCCTAAAACTCTTATTTATTAGTCAAAGCTTTTTGGCCTCTTTCCCTGGGATTGATTGTTGGCATGAAAAAGCGGTCTTTTTGGCATCCTTAGTCCCTTTGCCTTCACCTTTTCGATTTCTGGCTAGGACATAAAAATAGAATAAATAGAGGATAGTTGAAGAGTTAGCGAGCGAGAGCTCTTTCTTAAACGAAGGGATCTTCCGGGAAGTGCAGAAAGAATCGCCATACAAGCTGGAGGTCCTTCTGAACCTTTTCCTTATGTCGCATTTCAAGCAGCACCAGCTAGCTAGAACTAGAATAAGGCGACAGATGACGATTGAACCTACCCGATATCAAGAACCTTCCGCATCTGACTTTCACCATACCCTTACTTGCTTGAATTTCATAGTTCGATTCCCCTTTGTTCTAAGCCCAAAGGCCTTGTCTTGTGAGTCTTTCTTCTCCCAAGTTCTGATTCATTCTGAGCTTAGGCTGTAAAGGACTCTCTTGAGCCAACCTTCGGTTCCCTCAGCTTCTCGCATGAGCCAATCTAAAGCTTTCCCCAAACGGCTTACTTCTTGCTTGCCTCGGCTTCTTCTTAAAGGGCTTAACTTCTTTATTGACTTTTTCAAACGGAGCTTAACTTAAAGAGTTTCCTGGCCTTCCTCCTTTCGCTTGCTTTCCTGCCCCCCCTATCTATTTCTGGCTTAATACGGGATCGGGCGATAACTATAGCTATAAATAAGTAGTAGAGTAGCAACGAAGGCTCATGCTCTATGGCTGCGTCTTTGAATATGGTTACCTTCTCTTCTAAAGTAAAGCTAAGGAATGCCCTATTTTATGAAGGCTTCGGATCTCATATCGATTTGAAAGTGAAAGACCCCCTAACATAATTCGAGGACGGCTATTCTCTTATTGTTATTCTGCTCGCTCTCATTCGCTTGAGTAGACCCTTCGTTCAACTCTCCTTCAACCTCCATCCTTGCCAGACTAGAATGAACTTCAGGACCCAGGAAAGGCAGATAGAGAGAACCCGGAAAGAGATTCATCAGCCAGCACACCTTCAAGATCAAGAGCTGCTAACAAAAAGCAGTACCGAAAGAGTTCACAAAAGAAAGCCCGGTGAAATCTCATAGGTTCGGAACCTCCGGAAAGGCTGGAAAGACTATGTTCTGAGGGATCTAGAAAGCCCGAGACGGGGTAAGGTAGACCATATTCTGGAGGGTCGCTTTCCTCCCCTACTAAGTAAAGCAACCAAAGTCAAAGCAAGCTCAAAGTCTTTCTGGTCAGGCTTTCCCCTTCCCTCGATCCTGATAGGGGCTTCCAAATCATGAATATTTTCTGGCAGACTCTCTATAGTAAATGGCCTTTTCTTCCTCCTCGCTCTTACTTTGAAGTTCGAAGGTTCCTCTCCTTCACCGGAGGTTTGCTTCGCTCTTCAACTATTCCTATTCCCAACCCCTCTTGTCGACCAACCAAGACGGCGAAATGCCCGAAGATGAGCTAAACTATTAAAGCTCTTAAGTCAGGGTCCGAAGGAGACTCGACTGTTAAGGAGAGGAGGTTTGTGCTCAGTCTCAAAAGTAAGAAAATCCTTTTTCTTGGAACATAGTACAGCCAGCCCCAGGTGGAGAAGAGCCGATATCGAGGTGCCAAACCGATTTGGAAGAGCTTAACTGAGGAAATGCAATTAGCTTGAGTGAGTGATAGGAAATTACGATTACTTGAATCTCGATCCCCCTTGACTTAGTAGGGGAGTGAATAGAATCTTTAACCGCCTTACTATACTATATAGGGCGGGGCTTGAATCTTTGTCCTATTATCTTTAGCTTGAGCCATTAATTAAGCTAAGCATTAGTCCCTGCCTATGAGCACCAGTTGATCCAGGAAAGACAGCCGGTGAGAAGCCTACGGTACGGAAGGTGAGGATAAGTAAACCTACATGCGCCTAGCAGCAAGATCGAATCTATTATAAACTTGAAAGGCAGTAAGAAAGTAAGTAATGACATCCTTTCCCGGATATCCCCTCGTAAAAGAAAATCTATATAGCCAGATCCCTGTCTTCAAGCCAAACCCGTGTAATGTAAGAAGTCACGTCTTGCCTATCTTTACTCAATGTTCATGAATTCACTCTTTAACGAGAGGCGGCCTACCTACTAAGGCTAAAGGGAGATGGAGATCAAAAGTAGAATCCTTTCCCCTGACTATATAGGGCGGGGCATTAGACCGATTTGACTCTAAATAGTGCCAAAAGAAAGAAGTCGAATACTTTCATTGGTTTTATATATATGGATTTTTTGATGAAAGAAATTTTCAGTACATTACATAAAGTGCGACATTTAAAACAAAGAGATATGAATTAGAAGGTCGGCAAAGTCAGGAAAGCCTGGCCTGATTTGGCTTAAACTCCAGTGAGAGGAAAGTGTTAGGGGTGTTAGGTTGGCTCGGAAAGCGTTAGGTTGGACACCATAGCATTGGTTGCTTTTTTCCCTAAAGAGAGGCAAGCGAAAGCTTGTCTTAGAAAGGTAGATAGGAACCTATTAGTATAGTATTACCTTTGATAGGAACCCATTAGTCTTTCCTTTTGGGCTAAGTCAAGTTTGGGCCGAGTCTTTCCTTTTGTTTAGTGCCCGGGAGGGGTAAGAGACATCCTTCCATTCACTTCATTTACGCTTTCGGTCTTTGTCAGTAGCGAGTAAAGGGACTCTGACTTTTTGGCTCGACTCGGAAGGCACTGCTTTACCATACTAGTAGGGATCCTCTGAGGGCTTGTCTAAGGCTGATTTCTCTATGAATGCTTGGGACAGAACTGATGTATGAGCGACCCTATTTGAAAAGGACGAAGCAACTTCATTTGATTTTCATTTCCATTGCCTTTTCCGGTGGATTGCTGAACTAGTGGGGACGGTCCCTCCCCTACACGTAAGACTGAAGAACTCAACTTGGTCTAAGCTAAGCAAGCTGCTAGTCTATCCATAGCCTACCAAATCTCATGATGGTTAATAAGAGTTCATTAACAGACAGGAAGCCCCATTGCTCAAAGTGCTTTCATCCGCTCAAGGAGCTTCCATTCAAGAAGTCTTCGAATAAGCATCCGACTAGCTTCAATCAGTCTGTCTGCCAAGGGCCCTTGGTTCACCAAGTGGTATAGGAGGTGCCGCGGGTCCTGCCCCCCTTTCTGCAGTAGCTCTTTCTATTGAATAAAGAAAGATTTCATATGTAAATAAAGTCGTTTTGCTCTCCCCCAAGTTCATCTTACGAAGCAGGATCCGGGAATGGAGAAGAAGGGGAAGGAACTCGACTCTACTGATATAAGAATCCTTCGTCCTTTAGAATTACGCGGATTTTAAAGAATGAGCTCATCAAGACAGAGCAATCAATGGCCGAGCTTTAAGCCCTTGCAGCTATAGAGCTCGCTTTCCCATAAATAAGGGAAAGAAGGAAGGCTTGCACGCTGCCTTGGTTGGTTCATTATTGGAAATCGTCTTTTAATCGGTCAAATAGGTTCAAGACGTTCAGTCTCGTCAACAGGGCTTAATGCACGCGATAGGGATGGATGGCTTTACGATCCGCTGGGATGAGAGAAAGCAGCAATAGAGCGGACCTAACCCACTAGGCAAGGGTCCGAAAGGGAGTGGCATAGGCACAACCCGAACCAACTATCAGTATAGTAGCCGGGCGGGGCATGGAACCCTTTCATAAGGCGAAGCGAGCTTTGATTACGCGAACCAAGGCCTTTGCAATAGGCCCAGTGATTGGTAATAGCCAAGGGAAGAAAGACCATATGAGACAGAACGATCTACAGTCCAAAGCCTGTGCTGTGTGTGCAGCATCCCTGTTCATAAAGTAATATTTCGAGGCAATGCAATTGTCCTTCGCACAACTTAACGAATCATTTTGATCGACTACCGCTAACCGGTTCTGACAGCTGCTTACTGCTTCTTTTCTAACCGCTGCTTTCCTTCCCCTATGCTTTCATGCAGAAACCCGACACCGCTCTTTGCTGCTGCTTATTGTCTGCTAGCTCTCTTAGCTGCTTCCTGCGTCTACAACAGATCCTGCAGTTTCGGCTTCGACACCAGCGGCTACTTAAGCTGAAGCTCCTGTTCAAGGGAAGGGTTCCAAACCAGCCTTAGAACTCACCTTAGACCCTTCCCAGGGACCCAGAAGCAACCAGAAGAGAAAGCCCAGCCCCCTTATTAGTAGCCGAAGTATAGGCCCGCGTGAGATCAAAGTCACTTGCCGTCCGTTCGCTCTCTGTTCAACAAAGGCCATCGATATTCACTCACTTCTTTCTTTATACAAATCTTCTGCCCAAGCCCAACCATTATATGAAATAAAATGAAAGCACTGTGATTATGATATTCGATTTTGGTCTTGACGTGCTTTGAAAGAAATACAGATATGATTTGCACTAGAATACTTACGATAGACCCACCGGGAACACATTCACTACTGGGCATTGACATCTTAATGCGTTGCAATCTGGGCATTGATCGATCTTTATGCTTTCCAGCAGCTATACAATCCGAATCGGCTACCAGTACCTATAAAGACCGCTCGAGTTCTTGAGACCGGAGAGGGGCACCCCCGGTGCAGGGCCAATTTCAGTGCCGGTTGGAGACCTGGTTCGAGATGCATATCTTGAAAGAGAGCCATCACCTCGCCCAACATCCCTTCCTTTTCAATAGTCAATTCTAGAGCCAAATCCAAAAGCTTAAGAAGCAGTTGATCTTGATCCAATTCCCGATGCATGGGGCGAAATGCTGGTTGAAGCCCCCGAATGGGAACCTATCGAACGGGAATTAGTAGGAGTGCTGCTTGCTATAAATATCTTTTGGAATAAAGCGGACGCCCGTTGAGAAAGTGTGTTTTTTTTTTATGCAAATTCTTCGATTGATGGATAACAACAAAAAAGTGGGAAAACTATTTCAAAAGATGCTTTCGAAGTGAAAGTGAATTATATCAGATGAACACTACCCTTCAAAAGAAATGGCGTAATTTGCCTACCTATATTCATAGCATGACGAACATGGGGATTAAAGATTAACGAAGGATGGAAATCTTACTAGAAAAAGAAAGACGGAAAAAAAGTGCAATTTTGCAGTGAAAGTTCAAGTCGAAGATCAAAGTCAAATCTCTCAGTTCTATGCGCCATCCCTATCAACGACATCTATTAGAAGGAATACTCAACGCCTTCGTTCAAGATCTAAGAGAAAAGGGGGCTAACGCCCCCATATACAAAGACTTCTATGAGCACTTCACTAACGAGAAATTCCGGCGGTTGATCAACCCAAAAAACTAACCGAATCCGTATTCCGATCGAAGGTTGAAGTTTCATAAAGCAAGGACCTCTTTCTTTCCAGCCTTACTCAAATAGGGGGTGGGGCTCGGGTCATGCGACGGATGCAAGCTGGACTTTGAAGCAAAAAATCCAATCTTTCATAGAATAGAAGAAGGAAAAATCCCCTCAGTATATCTGGGCGGATGAACAGGAAACTCCTAAGAACCTCAACGAGAAAATGGGAGTTTTGAAGAACTCGCTCCCTAGTCACGCTCCGGTCTCAACATGCTAGGCCGAGGAAGTGTCCGATTTCCAACATCCCCCTACCATCACTACAATTAATGCTATCTGGCTTTGTGACCCTCCCACTGGATCATCATGACCCCTACGTTTCGGCTTCCAAAGGCAATCCTAAGGGAAGAAGCATTTTAAAAAGGGATAAGGCTGCAAGAAGAACCTAGAGAGGAAGCTCCACCGAAAGAAGAAGAGGAAATAAGACTCGAGTTTCTGGAAATGTTTCAAGAGAGAGTTCCATAGGAAGAGGAAAATGAAGAAAAAGAGAGAAAAGAGAAAGAAAAGAAGAAGATTCAATGGATTATCCAGAACCTGCCTCCGCCGCCGTCGCACGAACCATTTATGATGGCCGCGTCTGGGTGGATTGTGGTGCTACCATTCCTTTAGGATACCTTTCGGCTTCAGTAAAAACTCTTCCCCCTTAGTTTTTATAGATATTGAGTTTGTACGGTAACTCAACTTTGAGTATGGAATTGACTTTGTTGGTTGAGTGGAGTTACGGTAGTTCAATCTATAAAGGAAGGACAATCGATCGCACTTGGCGCAGAACCACCTAACGGTGGCTCTTTACTCCCTCAAGACTTGCTTCTTTTTTTTCTTTCACCCTTCATCCCCTTTTATATCAATAGGGAGCTACGAGCAAGGCAGCTCTGCTCCGGAAAGAAAAGAAGCCAGCAGGTCCTTTTCCGCTTGACCGCTAACTCATGAGCAAAGCCGCCTTTTGCCGCCCCTCATGCAGCATATGAGCGGATCTTCACTAAAAGCCGGCTCTATTGGCGGATGGATAGCGCCCCTCACTCTGCCATGAGAACAAAGAAAGCCGCACTATCTCCTTGCAGCTTTGCCTGCCGCCCAGCTATTCCAAGGGTATAGTAGGATAAATAGCAAAGCCGCCTTCGGCCCTTCGCTTAGTAAACCCCTCTTCGAGCCTCTACTGAATTTCGCTCGCCCCGGTCCTTAGTAGCGTTGACAAAGTCAACCGAGCCTAACCAAAGCGTCACAACAACATCCAAAGGTTGACTTTGTCAACGACACAAGCAAGGAGTTGACAAAGGAGAACAGCCCCCCTGTTGTTGATAGAGAGCTTACCGCCCCGCCCTTTATAGTCGCGACTGTTGTCATGGAAAAAGAGTATGTTTTCTGTCAAAGAAGCATGCTTAACACAGCTTATAGCATAAAGGCATTCGAGCCGCGTCTAAACTAAATGAAGGGTAAGGGCCCGTACTCTCTCTTCTGTGGATACGCTATCCCTTCCGGCTATGGTATGGGGGAAGAGAAGTGAGATCTACCCATTGATTTGATATTAGATGAGCGGCCGTACTATGATCGTTCGGGAGACATGGCCCCCCGCGCTACACACAAAAATGAATTGTTATGCGGTAGGTAAACTCTTTCTGCGGGCAGCCTATCAAATCGGATTACGTATTTTTGAATATGTCGTTACATCATGATCTCTATCTATTAGGATTCGGTCTTCCATTTTTTTGATGTTCCTGCCTCGTGCCCGGAGAGAGAATGGGCACGACTCCCCCTCTCCCCGTTCTACCGTCCAAACAGGCCGGCCGTTCTAAGTTCCGGGGCTGGGTCGGATAGGACCAGATCCAATCGGCTGGATCTGTGGAATCTGAACGGATCAGATCCAATCGGATCTGATCGTAGCTTCGAGTTCAGGTGCCGTACCGCGGCCGGACCGGAAAGGAGGGGGACAGCGAACCTCCTGCCAAGAGGCCAAGGTTGCTTGCTAACTCTCAGCCACTTGTTAGAAGGAAGTGCAGCTTGATTGTCGGGGGGAATCAACGGGAAGGAAAAAAGAAGGTAGATTATTCGATTCTATTTCCTCCTTTGGTAAAGATTGGCTTTAAGTGATAGGGGATGTGATTGGAATTCGTCTGTATCATCGAGACACCCGAAGGGCCGGCCATATGTACCTCGGGAGACCCGGCCCATTCAAATCAAAATAGAACGAGCACCTACGACTAAGGGGAATGGAATGTCGACCACAGGGTGAGATAATCTTCTAATACGAGGGCGAGTGACTCTTCCTTCACGAGCTCTGACACCAAACATTCAATTCAATAAAGAAGTTCATAGAATGAAGGCTCTTCTTTATCTTGTTTTACTCGTTCTTATGTTGTGTTGACTTTCGAAGGGAAGTTGGAGACAGAGACGGAGATGACGGAGACGAATGTGAGGCCTAGACCATAAGCTAAGGTCAATCGAATGCGCGTATGGAACCCTGTGTAGCTAGCCGCCTTCTCAGGCTAAATCAAAAAAGAATTGTTAGATCAGTCTGTAAGAAGGAGAGCTATTCCAAGGGAAGAAGTCTTTCAACAAGCAGAGATTCGCTCCTAAGGCGGAAAAGAAAGCATTTTATTTTGTCCATCTTTCTTTTCCTATCGTAGCCCCGAACTAGCTTGATTGCTAAAGAGAGATGCTCGTATAGACTGAGTCTAGATAGGAGCGATTGGCTTTAGCAGATGAGCTTCTAACAAGGGATGAGCTACTAGGCACCAGCTTGAAGAGGGTTACTTACTCAGCAGTACTAGAAGCAAGCAACTCCTCAAGGAAGTACGGGAAGAAAATCGAAGTCTTTTTCGCATAAACCCCGTCATTTTCAATGCAAAAGCAAGAGACAGAGGGACAGAGACGACCGGGTAGGACTGATTTGCTTAAGACCAGAATGCTAACTTAGCGATAGCGATAGCGTGTTAGAATTTCCCTCAGACCTCAGACCCTTGCCCTTCTTGACCTAAGCTGAAGCGCTTAGAGCAATTGGAAAGTTTGCCATAGACCGAAAAGACCTATACAGGAGATAGCGGACAGTTGATACCCTTTAATGACCCATCTTTCCTGTTGCTAACTTGGGTCCAACCATCACTCCGGGACCGTTAACCACCTTCTTTGCATTCTCCGATGCCTTTATATCAATGCTGGCTGCCCAGATAGCAGACGGTCCACTATGGGCTTCTGCGTATTTCTCGGAAAAACCTACTCAGTAAAAAAGGGTTTCCAAAAAGCAACCGACTTTTTCCAGGTCTAGTGCCTTGTACTCTGCTTTTATGGAAGAGCTAAGTCCAAGAAGGGCTCTCCAAAGTCAATTGTCAAGCTTTCGAACTCGCCTTGAAGTTGATGAATGATTGCAAGGCTAGCAACAAGCAGGCTCGCTTATGATCTGCTGAAATAGTACATCCACTTTTTTTTTTGAATTCATGAAGCAGATTGTCGAAAAGGGCTTGCTTGAACAAGGCTTTCAGTTATTTGCCTTTTTGAGTACCGACCAAGCCCGAAAGACGGAAAGGAACACGGGTCAGCTGAGTCGCGATAAACCAGAATAATGTCTCAAAGACTTGAATTTACCGAAAAAAAGCCTCTCTATGGCTTCTATCATGCTGTATATGGCATGTTTAATGCCTTCTAAATGCCTATTTTTCGAGGCGTCAAGCCACGTTCCACGGATTCCATTAGGAATTCTCCATTTTAAGATTCAAGAGCCCTTTTTGTTTGCTTAAGAAATTGTTGAACCTAGGTATTCTGAACCTGTCTATTCAACTTCAACTGCCGTCGAGCCAAATACCTCAATATACTAAAGTAAAGGTCTTCAATATTCGAAAATTCTTCCAATTCCAATTCAGCTTATTCAATTTAGGAAACTAGGTATTCAAGTTCACCCGCCTTTGAAGCTGCTAGACCTGTGGATTCAAGTTGACCCGGCCGGGTTGTTTGATTGAGTCGAGGCGCTGCAAGCGATCGCCTTCGTCTGGTTTCATTGCCTAGCTCTCCTCGTGGTGTGCCTAGCTTCGTGCTTAGCAATTCCCTGCCTAGCTCTTCGGAAGCAGGTTGGAAAAGCCCAGGCCCGCCCTTCCTTTCATAGGATAGAGAAAACCCGCGGTTACTTCGCTCAATGCGCCTTATTTCTTTGAATGCTTAAGCCTAGAAAGATCTTGCTTGCTGGTTGATTTATCCACTCATCCTAACCCCACCGTAGGCCGGAGAGGCCAGCCCTAGCTCCAACATCGAGGCGAGGTCTAGAAATCTCTTTCTAAAAAAGAAAAACGTAGTTTTCAGGTCTTTACGAGTACTCTAAGAGCTTGATTCAAAGCGCTTGTTATTCGCTCTTCAAAGGGCAAGGAAGAAGTCATCTCCCTTGCTGGAGGAAACTACCTTTCTATCCTTCTCCACCCTCCACCCATATTCGATGCAGGAGTCTTGTCTCGTCAGGATAAACCAGGATAACCCACGTTCACGTGGTCCCATGAGTGGTTCAAAAAGGGTCAAAATGGAGGTCCTTTTCGGTCCTATATATTCTACAAGAAGGCTTACGTTTTTCTTCTGTTGGGCGCATGATCTCCGGCTGAGCCGACTTCGGTCCCATTATATACAAGTTTATATATATACGAGACGTACTCCCTTTCCCTAACCTTGGGCTTGGCAATCGAGAAAAAAGTGAAAAACTGGGAAAAGGATACCCGGGCCCAGGCATCCTTAGATCTTTCGTTTGGACCAAGGAAGAAGAGGGCCGAGGCAAAGCGGGAGCAGAAGCCTTATCGGAGACCAGACTTCTAGTCTATGGCCTGAGTCAGTTCCAAGACCCCGAGGCTCGAGCCCTAAATAAGATTTTTTGGATCTTACCTTTCAACGGTGGACAACTCAATTTGCACCAACCAAGTCTCTTTTAGGTTGAGAGAGTTCCACCAGAACAAGAATTTAGCTCGAAATGCGCTTTATTCGTTCGCTCGCCAAAGCGCGAACCCGCCGATCGATCCACCGACCGTCCAGCAGTAGCCCTATGAGGTACCGCTCAAGCCAAGTAGCGTGGTCTTCGGGAACAGGATTTCTCTCTCCGAAGAAAAGCTTTATTCATTCATCTTTTTATATAATAAGGCGAACTGATCAAGTTGAAACGTAAACTATATTTCTACCCCATCCCTTCCCTAACAATCAACCTTGATGCAGCATCTAGGTAGTTCTCATCAGGAACCATTGTAACGAAGTAGGTAGACCATATTGGGCCATTGGAGCTTTGGAGCTGAACAGATTGAGCTGGAATAATAATGGGAGCTCCTCTAGGTCCTGTGGCGAAAGCAGCCATAATAGGAGCAATATAGTCTTTAGGGCTAGAATAAGATGGAAATATAGATCAAATTATTCTCGATGGCACCAAGGGAGGTTCTGCTACTAGGGGGTCAGGGCAAGGGACTATAGCCAAGTCTTGAGAGTGCAAGTTTTGGCCTGGTTCAGATTCTGATGAATTAGCCTCAACCGTTGGGAGTTCAGTGTCAATCTCACCATTGACAGATAGAGTTGAAGAATCAATTAGCCCGGGATTTAAGATTTAGATCTTCAACTACTTCCGAGAGGGTCTCATGCTACGATACGAGTAGAATACATAGGGGTATAGCCCGGGTAAACCAAATAAGATTTTTACGTATTTCTTTTATTGGAAACCTACAAAGTCGCAATCCTGCCTTTAGTGTGAAGGGGAGCAGACCTTTTTGAGATTCATTCTTGCATTCCAGTCTAACTCTCCTTTCTGTCTGTCACTGGATCTCCACTACTTGACTTGCGACTTGAGCTAGCAGACTGAGCTTTAGCTTGAGCGAGAACGAAGGCAGGGCAGACATCTCTTTTTTGGATTGAACTGCTTGAGCTGGAGCTTTGGACTCGACGAGGTATTGGGTGCTTGCCCTATTGAGAGTATCCTCCATTCTCTCTTCACCAGACAGATAGACAAATAGGCAATCCGATAGATAGATTATGGCTTCCTCACTATCAGCAAGCTCCCACAGGCGATGAACTGCTTCCGACTTCTTCATTCGGTTTGTAGCTTTTACTACCGTATAGTAGAGTGCAAAATTCCTTTTAATGGGAGTAGCTATATTCAAGCAAGCATTCCAGCGAAACGATCCTTTGACAATAGGCTCTGCCCAACACTGGGACTGACTGACTTTATACAGAGAGAGGAAAAGCAGCAATCCAAGCTCTTTTTGAATCGGATATTGGATAGGCTAAGCTAGGTGTAGCCCGCTCTCTCTACGGTTTTGCTGAACTTGTCAGGGGGCCCTTTGGGGAATTTTTGAGAATGATAGATTATGGGATAACACGGCGCTAAGGCTGAAAGGGATGGCATGGATTAAGCATCTGACTCTGGACGTTCGAGCTAAGTTATTTAATAAGGGTGGGTCTTCCCCTACTAATTTAATGAATTGGGAATCCTTTTTACAAATCTCCTCCTTAGAGCGCCCTGTAACCCTACCTTTTCTGAATGGTACACTTTAAGACGTTAAGAATGGAAGAGAAGCAGTCGTCGATTGATTGAAAGTGGATTGGATTGACGGCATTCATCAGTTGATTGAAATTTGACTTTTCTTTTCTGATCGAGCGAGGTCCCTTTTGGGCTAAAAAGTCCCTTGAGCCGTGGAATCCCTTTTGTCTTGATTTAGGGGAATAGGCGCATTGATTAGGTTACGTGGTTCGAGCAATCTGCAGGAAGTTTCTTTTTTCTTGATTGTAGTATTTTACCTTTCATATGAAACTCAGACGGATAGGGCTTGACTAGGAAGCAAGCAAAGCTAGTCCCTCCATACCAGCTAGCAGTCTCGTTTAGGGAGTCCCCTTTTTTACTGAGTAGGGTTCCGGGGTGCCTATGCGATTATTAAGGCAGGGTGCTACTGTACCAGTAGTGGAGCGGCTGGAATCAAATCGTTTGTCTAGAGAGGGTATAGCGATAACCAAAGCTGACTTTACTATAAACTCAAGATGCTGTATAGGCAACTGGCCTTAGAGTAGTGTATCGAACTACAGGACAGGAGCGACCCATAATCATTGACGAAGAGGAAGGCTTGGAAAGGGATCAAACATATTGAGGAGAAGCTTTCACAAAGGCCAATAGCCGATAGCTGATGTCACTAGCCTGAACTTCTTTATCTACTTGAAAGCTGATGGGAGCACGGCTTTCTTCAAGGAAGTGTCCCCTATGATATTATATTAGTAAAGAGCCCTCGGATTCGCCTTTTTCCGTAAGCCTAGAAGCAAGGTGCAGTCAAGCCCTTTGAATCTTATCCATTGAAGAAGACAAACTTCAAGACTGAAACCTGCCCCTTTCTTATTATTAGAGAAAGGGGAAAGGGGATTCCCTTTGCCAAGGAGAGAATCCGTCTTCATTTTCCATCAAAAGTGAAACGTCTTTTTCTTAAAGCTTAACTTGAAATTGACTTTACTTGGTACTGATTCCGGGTAACCATAGAAAAAGGAAGGGACGAAAGAGGAATGAAAAGCGTCCATTGTCTCATGGGGCAAGCTTACTTAGTGGCAAATAGAAGAAAATGGTTGAAGTACTTATTGCCAATGTAACCTAAGCAACATTGTTTGTAGTTTCCCAGCCGGATCTAGGTATCGTTTCGCTTGTGCTTCTTTCAAGGGAAGCATTTCGCTCCACTTCCGCTTGAGTACCGTACCTATTCCTATTTTATGGTCAGATCAAGCATTTCCTAAATCTATCTGTGCCCCCCCCTTATATATAGATAGTTAGGCTCAAATAAAAAGGTTCATCTTTATCGGCCTTTTGTTAACTCTAGTCCATCTCTCAACCTTCGAATCTCTTTGCCCCACTAAGCATCTTTTTAGTAAAGCTTCCCTTCCACAAAGAAAGAAAGCCAGTACAGTAAGTCTTGCTTCCTTCTAGGATTGCTGCTCATAAAGGGGTACCCTGAATGGCCGATTCCTGCTTATAAGCTTCGGACAGCTGGAAATAAGGAGATTCTTTCTTCTTGGGATGACGAATGAAGAAAGCTTTTTAAGCCATTTGCGCATTAAGGAGAGTGGAACCGATGGGATTTATCGAATGGTAATGAAGCTTGCCATTCTGTCTATTTGTCTGAATCCGACTCTGGGCCTGCCCTTTTGCTAGCTTTTTCATTATGCTGGTTCAACTACTGCTTATGCTGGAAATCTCTCAACACCGTCAATCCACTCTCAATAGATGCTGCCCCTTAAACAGTGTGAAAAGGTGGTAGGTAGAACTTCTTAGATACCGGGGTCAATGGTATCTAAGAAGTTTTTCTGCTCATCTTCTTTTAGTGATTTTGTATCTTTTCTATTTTCTTTTTTCATTTTTCCTTCAGTGAAACCGGACAAAACATTGGCTAAGTTGATTTCATTCGCATGAGAGGGCTTCGGGACAATCGAGGTGTCAAACATCCTCATTTTGCCCGTTCACAACTTTCTTTCAATTGCTGGAGGTTGTCCCTGTTGGTGGACCACCCAAACAATGCTTTTTAAAAAAGATATATATATTTCCTAATATGGGAACATATTTAGCTTTATATTGTTGTTACCAAAATGAAAAGTTCTCGCTTATTTCTTCAATTTCGTGCATACTTTATTTAGAGCGTTCCGAAATTGAAGAAAAGGACAGGGCAGATACCTAAGAGCAAAACCACCTTCCAATTGAAGAACACACACAAATAAAAGATTGATTTAGACTAGTGTATGGTAGGCCGGAGGTACGCTTGCTTATCCAAAGTTTTTTTTTTGTATGATAGCTTAGCTCTCTCTACTTTTTGCTTAAGCTATCGTGTTGTGTGGATGGATGGGATGCGGCTGAGCCTATCTCTTCTCTTCTCTATCTTTCTTTGGCGTATCCTTTCTTTCTCTTTTCTATATGAAAGAAGAAAGTGGTGTTGTGCGGTAAGTCAAAGTAGACGAATTACTCGTGGTTTGCTTAATTGGCCATAACGGCCGGACTTCTTTCTTTCCTTTATTAGTTTTAGAAAAATACTAAAAAACACGGGGCTTTCGAGCAGCTCTTTCAACTGCCGCCTAATCTCTTAACAAGTTGCTTAGTTTAGCTGCTCTTCGGCTTTCGAGAAGAGAGCGTACTAGTTCTTGAGAGCGAAAACTAAGAAACCTACTAAAGAGAGGGTCCGGGGGACTCATTCTGACTGAAACAAGGCCAACTGCAACTCGATTGGAGGAAAGGGCTGCGAGGTGACCCCCAAAATCCCAGCTAGTTTGGGCCGGCACTTTTCATTCTTCAATTCATTCGAAGGGGTAGGGTTTGATTTGATTTTGCTCTCAATTCCATCAAGGTCTTTTGAGAAAGAAGAAAGAAAGGAAGAAGTCTTTTTTTTTTTTTTCGAAATTTGATCATGAGCAGCCCGGTCACCTTTGTTGAGCTCCTTCGTCCGTGTTAAAAAAAAGGCTTACTAAAAAAAGGTGATTCAAGCTGGTGGGAGTGGCTTCCTCCTTGTACAAGGACGGGGCTTAGTGAAGTAGAACCGGGGGTCGCGCTGCTTGCTCGACGCATCCTTTCTTTCAACCTTATTAGCGCTAGTAGGTAGGATGGGCCGGTTAATTGGCCCCGGGTTGTTGATGTAGTTGCTTTTTGTTTTCTTTGATTTTGATCGAGTTGGTTTATATTTATATAAAGAGCTCAGGATAGAGAATCAATGTAAATTAGTACGCCCGGTTCACCAGGTTCTACCACTGCAGGGCCCAATCATACTCAAAAGAAGAGTTTGATCCTGGCTTCGAACGAACGCTAGCTATCTACTTAACACATGCAAGTCAAACGTACTGTTGCGGTAGAAAATAACGAAGCTACCGAACAAGGTGTAGCTACGACCAAAGCGAAACGACGATAGGAGACCAAGTCGGATTTTCTTCATTCAAAGCGCAGGTCAAAACAAGCTACGACTAGCCAATATGCTTTTCTCTCATGCCTTTCTTCGTTCATGGTTCGATATTCTGGTGTCCTAGGCGTAGAGGAACCACACCAATCCATCCCGAACTTGGTGGTTAAACTCTACTGCGGTGACGATACTGTAGGGGAGAGTCCTGCTAGGAAACAGCGGCGATTGAGTAGAGCATTGAGCACTGATCTCGAGTGAACTGAACCTAGGCCAAGGGAACTGATTCCCTGTCAACTTTGAAACCAGCCTAGGCTTGGATTGGCCAGCCGGCGGATAGGCAAAAATACCGGGCATCAACGATTGAATCTTAGATCTTTTTCGGGATGGAAGATGGGAGGTCTAGCTGGGTCTCTCTCCATAGCCTAAATTATAAAGCTTGCCACAGGGTGGGATTCTAAGCCCTCGGCGATTGAGAGGACAAGCCCTCGGCGTTTGAGAGGACTAAGCCCTCGGCGATTGAGAGGACAAGCCCTCAATAGGCTAAGTAAGCCTATACCGAATAAGCCCTCCTGGAATATCCTGCTTTTTTCCTTTTGCAGAATTGTCTGCCTTTCTCTTTTCGCCAACCACAAATCAGGATTCAATTGTAATTGTTGGAAGATAGAGAAGAAGTGGAAGTCTTGGGCCTTCACTTCAATTCCATTTCCAATAGAAAGAGAATCGGGTTAAGCCAATCGACGTAAAAGAACGAAGGATAGCTTTTCCTTTCGGGTAGACTTACCAAGCATGGGATGGGTCTTTGATCGAAATAGAGAGCTTCCTCCTGCTGGATAGAAATCCGATCTAGACTTTTTCAAGACAGATGCCAGTGTGAACTGAACACCTTTTGTTGTTACATTTTGCAACATCCTGAATTGCACTTCCAACAGCACACATCATTCCACAACCAAGGCATGCCGTATCGGCCTAGCACTCGGATTCATAATGGACGTACCTTACTTCTAGCGGTAACAGAGGTAGCGAAAGCCAGGCCTTCTTCTTCTTCTTCGAATTCCGAATCTTGTTTTGGAAATCGACTTCGCCGAACCAGCACGTCCAAGGTGAGAGCCTTCAAGTAGAGCAGCAAGACGAGTAGCATTAGAGGCAGAGCTAGAGTGGGCAGGACGAACAGTCCGGCTGGACAGCTGAGGTAAGTAATGGCACACAGTCAATAAGAGGCAACAGCCGAGACAGGGCCTCTGACGAAGAGTAGTCGAGCTGAGGACAGCTCTTCTTAGAAAGGGGTGAAAGTCTATCTTTGAGAATAGCAAATTCCCATCATTCAAAGTAGGAACTCAGAGGCATGCCTCAGCCAAGTCCCGATATTCTTTCTGAAGGTGAAATAGGAACTAAAAAGGGGCTCATTAATGAAAGGATGGGACACGGTCCGGCGGGGGGTACCATAGGAAGAGTGAAATGCCAATTTCATAGAGGGAATTCCAGCCTCTGTTGGAAGTGGTCGAGGCGGATGAAGAGTGAGGAGATAGAGGCACCGGTTACCTTAGTGAGAAGTGGAAGTGGCAATCATAAGTAGCGGTAAAAGTAGTCGTGTTGTTAGTAGCGGCAGCTCAAGGTAGCGAAAGAAAGCTCCTCATCTTGGTGGATTAGTTGACTCAGACCTCTTTGGCTAGTCGAAAGACAGAAAAGGAACTACATGGTTGATTGACTCGTCCCACGAGGAAGCGGTTAGGCAAATGTGGTGGACCGACGTGCGAGAGAGCTGCAGTGGAATATCATAGATAGTAGCGATTCAGATAGCTAGCTACCTCTGGTAACGTTTAGAAGGAGTCCAATCCTTCGACTTGCTATTTCCACTTCTTATCCTTTTCTTTTGAGGGAGATTCGTTCGTGTTCTTTGTACCAATGATGAGCTGGCAGGGCTAATGACTAGCCATTTGCCTGGTCAAGTGATTGGGCTGGTGCATGTTTTCGAATGTTTGGTGCCCCCCCCCGGTACTTGCCACGGCAGGAAGTAGGTTGGGTGACCCTATAAATTGGTACCGCTTTCCTCCCGCGGTTGTTCTCTTTGGGTGAGTTCCGCACGTAACATAGTGGTTCAGTCTCAGCCCCATGGTCTTAGCTTCTTTGTCAGTGCACCGGGAGCTCGGCTAACGATTTTCTAGCTGGCTTTTCAAAGAAGTAGGGATCTGTAAGTTCCCATTCTTTCTGTCATTATCGAATTGGTGAACTTGGAGAATTCACAACGCTCCGTCAGCTAGCTTCGTGTAGAGTACGAAGACAGTGGGAATCGATTCCTCTTGGCAGTAAAAACCGCTGGTAACGAAAAAAAAACCCTTATTAAGATCTTTACAGGTGAGAAGTCCAACCCGGCCCAAAACTGGTTGCTGAAGAAAACTCTTGCGAGTGGAATAGCCTGAGAGGGAGAAGGCTTCCTCCTGCTTTTATTTATGGTGGAGAACTACACCTTCGGTCTCATCTCTCTTGCCCACGGTAGTACCGATCCCAGCGTAAAAGCAGGTAGCGAGAAAAAACCTCTGAGGAGAGAGCCTTGCTCTCGTCTTTCATTTATGGATCTCCCTCGCCTGCCATGGTACCACCGTGTTCGTTCTTCGAATTCAGAGAATTCTTAGTCTTTGACTTCCAAACAGCTAGAGAGGGATAGGCACCTATAATTTCATTAGTCAATAGGCGGATCTTCGGCACATCTTTCACTTTTCCTGCTTTAGGTAAGCGAGGAAACCAAACCTCGAGTTCTTGATTTCTTGTTACCTTCTCGAACATCCAGAAGTTGGCATCATGGAACGAGCGCGGTTGCGGGTGCGAGCGCAGAGGCTGGGCGTGAGTTTAAGAGGTAACTGGGCAGCGCCATTAGAGAATTTAGAACCGGGAGCGGCCATCTATCAGTGGCACTCTTAAGGTCAAAGCTAAACCCTTCCTTAAAACCAGTCAGCCGAAAGCTTATTTCATGGGGGGGCGCAACTTGATCAAAGGTCCCATCCATAGGGATCCGAGCTAAAACACTCATCAACTACTATTTATTTGAAAGTAGGGATATAAGAGTCTTTGCTTCATTTCATTTCCAATGGCAAAGATTCGTCTCTTTCTCGCTCCCTCAATCACCATACCCAACTTACTCGCCCTGATATTCAAACTGTTCAAACGTGGGCAGTTTTGGACCTACCCAACGCTCAAAGCAATCAAGATCTTTATTGGCCGTCTCAGTGTTA